ACAAGAAGATTAAATCGTAAATATTGACAAATTCTTGCTTTGCGTGGTCTAAGTAAATAAAAATAAATCTGCTTATACAATTTAATCTATATCGAATTTAAATATCAGAATAGCTGATATAGTCATCATTCAATGGGTCAGGTCCACTTACTTTTTCTTTATTTAGAATTTGATAGTGGGTGTTATAAGAACATTGGAGAAATAAGAACACCTTGGTTTGTCGATTAATAATAGGAATTGTATATATAGAGTATTATAGAATATTTCTGTTATGTCCCAGGACAAAAAATTTGTGAATAATGAGACATGAGGAGGACTACTATGTCACTACAGGTGGACTACTCCTAATACGTGCAATTATTCATTTTGCTAATCAATAAATGTTCAACTTCCTAACTCAAAGTCAGAATAATAAGAATTCGTTATAATGGTGGTTATCCTTTTCTTTTTAGAAAAAATAATAGAGATATTTTCCGCTGAAAAACGAAGGCTAAAACTTGAGTTTAGTGGAAAAAAAAAGCCCTTTATCAGATTTGAACCGATGACTTACGCCTTACCATGGCGTTACTCTACCACTGAGTTAAAAGGGCCGTTTTATTCAATTCATGAATTAGCCATTTTTTTTTTCATTATGAGTCTACTGCATATATGTATATATGTACTATATGTACATAATATATACGTATATGCATAGGAGTTCATTCAGGAACAATAAATTGGATTTACTCCAAAATAAGATTATTATTTTGAATTTTTGAAAAAAATTCTAAAAAATCATAACATAAAAGAAAGTAGGAAAGATTTTTTGGATCTAGTCATACCATTAGACTATATTGACAATTCCAAAAAACTGCTCATACTATTATCATAGTATGATGATGGTCGGGCGTATATGCCCCTATCGTCTAGTGGTTCAGGACATCTCTCTTTCAAGGAGGCAGCGGGGATTCGACTTCCCCTGGGGGTAGGGTACTATGAAAGGAAGTTGATCATAGATTATCGATAAGCCTAGAATGAATTCTTCCTGGGTCGATGCCCGAGTGGTTAATGGGGACGGACTGTAAATTCGTTGGCAATATGTCTACGCTGGTTCAAATCCAGCTCGGCCCAATAATTCACCGCTCCATGAATATGATATAACCAATTTGTCTTCCATAAATGGAAATGCCTAATCCGTAGAAATAAAGAGAAAGAATCAATTTTTTTTCTCTATCCCTATTTTTCTCTTTCTGATCTTTCTAAGGATCTAATTCATGATACTTTACTTAATTAAGTAAAGTATCATGAAAAGCAAACAAAAAAGTTTAGTTCTTTTTTCTGATTGATTATCCACTTTTGGCCGTAAAATAATTATTGGTTACTAGTAATCTGTGTCACTCTCACTATAGCCCATATTATATGTGGATATGATATCAGTATATCATTCCTGTCTTTCTTACAATACGACGACTAGGACTAGAATGTTCTTATGATTACATTAAGAATATGTAAGATTAAGAATATGTATGCCATACACTTCGCTGGGATTGTAGTTCAATTGGTCAGAGCACCGCCCTGTCAAGGCGGAAGCTGCGGGTTCGAGCCCCGTCAGTCCCGAACTAGGATCCGGTGAATTTATCAATTTATCTCTCTCTTTTCACGGAAAAGGGGGACAGGAAGCAAGATCTAATCCCCAGTGGGGATCCTTATTTCTTTTGTTTTTTATTTCGCATTTATCATCACACAAATATGGATACGGGAATTTCAAATCTTTCCACTACTCCCGATTGATAAAGGAGAGACATATCATATGTACATTAGTACAATTGGTGGTATTACTATATTCAGTATTTTTAGAGATACCATCCTCGTCTTACTTTCTTTTTCGATTGTTCTTGATCAATGAAATGGAGTAGAGTGATCCTATTTTACCGGGAGTACATACAAAAATGGTATTCGTTTATTGTACGATGGACAATGAACTTAACATAATTACCCCGACAGAGTACTTTTCAGGTTAAACCACACCTTTTCTAGTTCTGACTTTGTTTGTGTATCCTCAATGACTAATTGTAAACAATCTATCTCATTCTCATTCAAATTGCAGACATCATTTTTGATGTATGCATTCCAGTACAAATAAATACAAGAAAGAGGATACTAATAAAATAAAAGAAAAGACCGAGCAAGGACCCTTTTCAGTAAATTTGTTGGAATATTTGATCTTTTTTATTTAATCCCTTTTTTTCCATCTCACCTCGTTTGGGTCTGTGTGTGACCCATAGAATACCGGTCATATAATACCTCATAATTGTAAGTATAATACACAGGAAGGAGAGTTGTATAAGATAAGGAAGACAGTAGGTTATAGAAAAGAAAAAGTGGAAGAGGATGAAAAATCCAATGGGATTCCTGATCCAATAAAAAATCCCATTTCGTAATTAGTATGGATAAAGGATCTTCCCATGTTATACTATTCAATTCTCGACGATGAATCGATTTGATAGATCAGATATTGTTATTCATAATATTGATCCTATTCAGTATCATCAGGATCAATTCATCCCAATGAATTTACAGGAGTTAAATTTCTCATCTCTATGGGATTACATCCCGAGTTATTGCGAAGAAAAAAATAAATAAATAATGAAATTATGGAAGTCAATATTCTCGCATTTATTGCTACTGCACTGTTCATTCTAGTTCCTACTGCTTTTTTACTTATTATCTACGTAAAAACAGTCAGTCAAAATGATTAATTTGAATCTGAATTATTAGTTCTTATCAATCCTTTTTTCAATGATTGAAGAAATGAAAGAAAGGGATTAAAAGAAAATTCCAAGTCTTAAATGAAATGATCTGGTTGGAATCATAAAGTGTGGTAGAAAGGACTATATATAGTCCTTTCTACCACACTTTAGAGTATTTTATATTATCTAATATTGTATACAATGATATTATCATATAAAGTTGTATTGTATACAGATATAGACTTTATCTAAATGGAGGGTTTATATAGATCAATTTACAATATGTATGTATATGATGTATTAGATGTACATCTAATCTAAATAGTAGACTAGTACATCGAAATAGCAGTCTAATTCTATTTCTTTTTTTCGCTACATCCACTCGATTTCGATCAACCCAAAATAATCGAAGGCCAATTCTTCTAATTCCTAGGTTTCTTATAATTTTATATATAGGTTCCGGGATCCATCAAAAGAATCAATAGAGGAAGAATAGTATATTCCTATACTATAGCAAAAGGAAACAAAACCAAGGAATTTTTTTGATTTCCCATCCCAAGAAGTCATTGATTGAGCCATTAACAGATCATTTACGAAGTTCTATGGTAACTTCTTCAGATTTTGAAAGGAAGTAGATTAGTAAAGGGGACTCGGACCATTTTTCATGCTTAAACATGACATGAGATGAGTCAAAAAAGCATAAAAAAATCTCTAGGAGTCTAAAATGTTAAATGTATGATATGTGGTGGATCACTCAGCGGAAGAAAGATCTAATTTTATTATGTGTAGAACCTCTTTGGACAACCACTAGTCACTTCCAGTAGAAAGTAAGTATCGTCGTAATCTAATAGCAGAACGATTTGTTCTTAGAACAGTGAAAGTAAAGAAAGAGAGAAACAAATAAAGAAAAAACTAGGGATTGGTTTTTTCTCGTTGTAATATCCATAATTCTGGTAAGAACAGGTTTATCCAAACAGAATATTTAGGAGGAATTCGGTTGGAAAAAATTTCCTATCATGCGTAGATTTGAGTTTTGAAATACAACTAAACTATAGGAATCATTCGTTGTTTGATCGAATGGTTATTATTCATTATTGTCTTTCCAGTATAATTTTGAAAGAGAGACAAGCTTTTTAAAAATAAAGCTTCGAAAAACGATCAATGCAAAATGATCAATTAAACAATTGATACAATTCGATTACTCAATCGATTACTCAATCGATTACTCAATCGATTACTCAATCAATTATTAATATACCTAGAGTCCACTCCTTCCCCATACTACGAGTGAAAGGGAAAATGTAAAGACTACCATTAAAGCAGCCCAAGCGAGACTTACTATATCCATGTGAATTATATCTCCTATTTCTATGAAGGAATTATTCCATTATTGATCAATAATCATAGTAGAATCAATGGCGCAGAGTCAAAATAGGATTCTGACTTAAGGCTATTGATGAACCAATTCAATGAATCCACTCGTAACAGATTCTTTATAGGATTTCTGGTAGAATTGGGAAGTATTAAGTAAAAATATGATACACACACCTTTTCCTTGCAAATTGCAAAGTAATGCTCCTAATGGAACATGTGGGAATAGTAAGACCTATTGTTTGTTTTGTTACCTTTCTTTCATAAGCAAAAATAAAAAAAAAATATACCATCAAGATAGATAACTATCTATTGGATACCTACATTTCCTATTTGATCTAAGCCTTACTGTCTTTCTTTCTGTGAAAGAATGGGGAGACATCACTACCATTATTACATACATTTTTTTTGTAATCTCCTTACACGACCAAAGAAATCTTTTTTTTTTTTTTTTACTTTGACTCTGTTATTCTATAAGATAAGAGCCGACCAACCATCCTGATTGAATGTTTGAGTACTCGGAGTCTCTCGTAAGTATGGATACAAAGTATCTTCAGTCCTTTCCACAACTCCTAAATTGATTTCCCATCAGTCTATCCAATCTAATTCCAGACAGAGTCAGTAGACCCTACGTTAGTGTAGGTAGTGTAAGATAATTAGGAAGTCTTGATAGTCTTTCGTATAATCTTTTCTTCAATCCTAGGAGCAAAAATGGAATGTCCTTTAGGAACCTTTGGATACCAAGATTTCTGACCTCTTACTTTCGTAGTTCTGGAATTAATAAGTAAGCCTTACCTCATCCCTATTGGTATATCTGTTTGGGCCGCTACCCAGAACCCAAACAGAACCCGATTTTGAGAAAACAACTTACAGTCTTTTATAGAACTATGTATTCTATAA